TTGTTTCTTACTTGGTATTAGAATTCGAATGAAAACCACCCGATTGCAGGTAATGCCAGAATTTTTGATTTTGTGAGGATCAATCAAATAAGGTTTTCGTTAGAAAAAGATTCTATAAAAGCAATGATAAATAGATACTAATAGAGCAAGAAAAGAAGGAAATAAAAAAACATAGTATAGAAAAGATATCCAAAATGATATAGAAATCACTATCCTACCCTTAGTTTTTATTTCCTTAATTTAATTTCGTTTGATTAGGGCAAAGTTCCTTAAAAACCTCTGCCTTTTTTAAAATATCCTGAACAGTTCCTGTAGGCTGAGCGCCCTTTTCAAGGAAATAGAGAATAGCGGGAACGTTTAAATAAGTTTGATTCTTGATCGGATCATAAAAACCCACTTTCCGAAGATCTCTTCCTTCTCTTCGGGATCGAACATCAATTGCAACGATTCGATAGACGGCTCATCGGGATAGATGTAGATGAAAAAGAACCCCCCCTAGAACCGTATAGGAAGTTTTCTCCTCGTACGGCTCGAGAAAAAATGATTCGAAGTTCTGTCTATGGATAAAATTATAAAATTATAATAAAATAAATAGTAAAGGAATCCGTAAAATAAATTAGCCTATAATTTAAATTAACTCATAGTAATTTAACTCATAGTCATTTTTATTTAGCTTGCTTCCTGAAAACTAAAAAAGCATTTGTACTCATAACTCAAGTTCAATAATTATCAAATATATTAAAGAAAATTAAGATATTTTTTTATTGAATTTTTTTATTGAGTGGTCTTTAACCCCCCCTTTTGTCTCGTTGAAAATCTATTTGGATTCTTTATTCGGATCTGTGAGACAATTGAAGCGGTGTTTCCTTGTTCTGGGATCCTTTATCTTTGTTTTAAATCATTGGGTTTAGACATTACTTCGGTACTTCTTAATCCTTTCAAAATGGTAGCAACATACCCCTTTTGTGATTTCTTTCTATCAAAGAATCATACCGACGGTTGATTCGTGCGCGATACACTGTGGATCGAAAAAGTTTTTGCGGTTCCAACAATTTTTTTAATTGAAAATTTGCTCGAATCGGATCCTTTCGATTTCTATATCGAAGATATACTTACGAAGTTGTTCCAATTTATTGATTGGCATTAACCCTAGATCGTTGCCCCTGAGAAATTAATCAATACTTTCTACTCGAGCTCCATCATGAACTATTTACATTACAACCCAATAAAAAAAGAAGGGTTCTAGTAGAATAGAACAAACGACGTCGAGCCAAGAGCACCTTCATTCCTATATAAAATAAAATGGCGGATGTAAGAATAAAAATCCACACCGGATCGTGTCCTTCAAGTCGCACGTTGCTTTCTACCACATCGTTTTAAACGAAGTTTTACCATAACATTCCTCTATTTTGGAACCAGTATGGAATTGATTCAATTATGGAATCATGAATAGTCATTGGTTCAGTCGGTACAGAGACATAGTCATTTATATTTTTTCTTAACTACATAGATAATAAAGATTTTTCTGAAAAAATCTTAGCAAGACCCGGGCTTTTTTTGTATGAACGGAACTTTTTTCTATAAATTTCTATCTCAAAAAAAATATCTAACAGAAATATCCAGAAATCAAAATATAGAAATAACATAACTAACAGAAATAACACGAATAAATAAATTCTATTTGACTCTGCCTGTTCAAGTGACTCAATAATATAGACTGACCCATTTCCAACTTCCCAAAGATTCAACCCATAAGGAATCATTACAAATCTTGATAATTGAAAAAGTTTCCTACTTCGACATCATTATCATTATTTGAGTCAAGTTTTACTTTTACAGTAAAGCCTACATTTGATTATCATAAGAAATAAAAATCTCTGTTTTTTTTCGAATAGAATTGTCAATGATTTAAAGCAAATAAGCTAAATAGATCGAACAATAGAAAGAAATATCATTGTTAAATATTTAAATTTGAATATTTTAGGGATGCAAATTCTTTTTCACAAAAATAGAAAGACTATTGTCACTGAAATAGGATAACAATACATACCTACAATACATACCTATAGGATAAGGACTTCCTCGTTTTATATGTATTTTCATATTTTGTTTAACCTGAGATTAAGTAATCTTTCTGCAACTGTGATCTATGTCCCATCTTATCTTTATCTGGATCACAAAAGGATTCAGTTACATTTGCATGTCATTTGAACTCGATTTAGTTCAGTTTGTGAAAAACTGAGATATGATTCCGAAAAGAATCATTCAAAATCAAAAAAGAAAGAAGAATAATATTCTATCCAATATTAGACCTTCAAACAAAACCTTGTTGAACAAAAAAAATGTATTCGGATACAATGGATATGCTCTGGGACGGAAGGATTCGAACCTCCGAATAGCGGGACCAAAACCCGTTGCCTTACCACTTGGCTACGCCCCATTTCTATTTTTATTGGACACTAATACTAATAAAGAATAATATTGGTATTAAGTGTTCGTCAATTCCAATCCAACTATCTATAGAAAATCTTTCTTCTTTATAGAATATATTATAGATTCGTGCTAGGATTTTGACATGTGTATATCTAGAATTCAACTGAATTTATTGATCATTACATATAATTCAATTAAGATATTGTATGAAAGTATGATTTCTTCTATTCTCCTTTGAGAATTGGAGGATTTTTGATTGAGCGGAAAAAGAAGGATTTTTTTGTCGACCTTACTTTCTTCATTTTTCCTTATATCAATAACTCAATCAAAATGCAATTATCTCGACGAACAAAATGTCTGTTATGCTTAATATCTTTAGTTTGATCTGTCTTAATTCTGCCCTTTATCCGAGTAGTCTTTTCTTCGCCAAATTGCCCGAAGCCTATGCTTTTTTGAATCCAATCGTAGATGTTATGCCAGTCATACCCCTGTTCTTTTTTCTTTTAGCCTTTGTTTGGCAAGCTGCTGTAAGTTTTCGATAAGATCTTGAATACTATCCTAGAAAATTCATGATTTATTCGATAAAAATTATAACAATTGATAAGATCAAATAAGTCTGGGAGTATGAACCTTCAATCATTGAAATTCTTGGATAGCCGCGAGAAATTTGGCTCGCCCCATTTCCCGATTCTAATCCTTTTTCCGGCGAAGACCTTATTAGGTTAGGGTCCCTTAGAATATCTAATTGTGGGTATGAAAGTGATTTGTGGTAATCAAAGACTCTTATTACAAATTTCAACTTCATTTGAATTTCTGAACATTCTTTTATATTTCTAGAATTCATTTCTTGGTGTCAAAATAGGATATGTGATATAAAAATGGAGGATCTATTATCTTTTCTCGTTTTTCTTTTTCAAAAAATGATCTTGGAGGTTGTGTAATGCTTACTCTCAAACTTTTCGTTTACACAGTAGTAATATTCTTTGTTTCTCTCTTCATCTTTGGATTCCTATCCAATGATCCAGGACGTAATCCTGGACGTGAAGAATAAAATAAAAATTTCGTTTTTCTTGCTTGATTTTACAATTTTCTTAAGATTTTATTTTATATATTCCATATATATTCCATACGTTTAACTAGGAAAAAAATCAAAAGGGGTTTGCGAAATTTGAAAGAAAAAAATAGAAAGTCATCAACGGAAACGGAAAGAGAGGGATTCGAACCCTCGGTACGAATAACTCGTACAACGGATTAGCAATCCGCCGCTTTCGTCCACTCAGCCATCTCTCCCAATTGAAAAAGATAATTACTATGTTACATTACACATCAAGTAAGGATTAAAGAAAGTATTTCTTTCACATTCTTTATCGTTATTATATAATTAGCAATTCCATTTAGATGCTCGAAAGATCCAAATAGAAAGATAAATAAAGAAGACCTTCTTGCTTTTATTTTGTTCGAAGTGCCTTTTGGGCCTGGCCCGGTCAATACCCAGCCGGGCCTTTTTTTGTTCCAACAAATTCCCTTTATTTATAGGTATAGGAAACATACTCTAAAAAAGATACCCAATTGGGTATCTGTGTAAGAATTTCCATTGCGGGGTTTACATATACTTATCATTTTTGTTATAATGGAAATTGAGAAGGATTTTTGATTCAAAAGAATCAATTAAGTATGTTTTGTAGTTTCTTATGTCATTAGGCAAACCCAATTTTAGATTCAAATCCAAGAATCATTCAGGAATTCTCAGTCAACGAATAGTTAATGGTTCCCATTTGTCATAAATTTTGGCTTTTTTGAATGAAAATATACATTTGATTTTTCAATAGAAAAGTGAGGGGAAGTTTTTCGGCATTGTATGTTTTGAGATACTATACAATCAATCGAAGGGGTGGATCAAATACAATCAAAAGGGGAAAAGGGTTTCTTTTAGAATTTTTCTAAATTTATAAAAAGGATTAAATTAAAAAAGGGATGCAAGTACAATAAACTAAAGTTTAGTAATCCAAAATCCAACCCAGAAAATTTTATCCTATTGTGTATCGTTTTGGCGGCATGGCCGAGTGGTAAGGCGGGGGACTGCAAATCCTTTTTCCCCAGTTCAAATCCGGGTGCCGCCTCATCAACAAACGAATCAAAATCTCTTATCTGATGATATAAATCACCCAAAATTTCCCCAGCAGAATATAATGTTGATACTTGGTTGATTCTAAACATCTGTTCTGGGGATTTTGTAAAAGATTGGAAATCTTTCAATCTAAAATTCAAAGAAAGATTCTATTATAATGGTCGAAGCAAGACTTCCCGATTCCCTTCTACTGTTAATGTAATGTCTACTGATTGGGTCTTGAATTTCATTGGCATAGCCGGAACTAGTTGTGGAAAGTCCTTTATGTAATCTACATATATAGACTCGCGAGAATCTCTGAGTGTTCAGGCATTCAATCACTATTAGATTGAGATTGGATGGATAATTTACTTTTTTATAGAAAAAGTGAAAAAAAATTATTCTTTTTTTTTTGAAACCCCTCGTCAAGAGTATAATATACTATCTCCCAACTGTTTCAGAGAGACAATCGGGAAAGGGTACGGATTAGATCAAATAGGAAAGAAAAGTATGTAATAGATAGCAATTGATCTATTTTTACTTTGAAGGACAACAAATAAGAAGGACAACAAAGAATGGGCCCTCTTTTTTTATTTTTATTACTATATGTTCCATTAGTAACATATATATGTTCCATTAGTAACATTCCTTTGTAGCGTCATTGTGTATTTTACTTGTGTTTAGTCTTTCCTGATTAGAAATCATATAGGAATTTTTTAGAAAGAAATAGATTTATTTGATTGGTTCATTAATAGTGTTCGGCCAGAATCCCTTTTTGACTCTGGACCATGGATTCTACTATTATTAGTGAGCAATACAATAATGGAATATTTCTATCATAAAGATAAGGGACATAATTGACATGGATATAGTAAGTCTCGCTTGGGCTGCTTTAATGGTAGTCTTTACATTTTCCCTTTCACTCGTAGTATGGGGAAGAAGTGGACTTTAGAAGCACTACTAATTTAGTTGAGGAATGAAAGGGTATCAATTGTTTTATAGATCGTTCTGCAACGCATTTTTTATTTGAATTCAAATAATTTTCAAATCAAAATATATTCATTTCCAAATTCCATTGGATTCTAGTGGAGAAATGTATTCTATAACAGTAAAACAATTATTTCAGAAAGAAAGAGAGTTGGGTCCTACGTTAATTCCATATATGGATTAATCACTACATATATTGTAGATAGAAGATAATATAGTATACCAACTTTATTAGAAAGTCAAGTACAACTTTATACACTACTATAACACTAATAGAGAGTATGGTAAGAAATTTCTTTCTTACCATACTCTCGGATCTCATAGAATACCGCCCATTATAGCCCGTTGATTTCATTTAAGACGCAAAAAAAGAATCCTTTTGATTTGATTTATTCACCTATTGATAAGAACTCATAAGTAAAGTTTCATTTCAAGTAATTAATTATTTTGACTGACTGTTTTTACGTAAATGATAAGTAAAAAAGCAGTAGGAACTAAAATGAACAGTGCAGTAGCAATAAATGCAAGAATATTTACTTCCATAATCTCAATCTCATCGTTTTTTTATTTCACAATAACTCGGGATTTAATCCCATAGAGATGATAAATCTTTCACCTGTCAATTCAATGAATGCATTACCTATCGATGATCTTGAATCGGATCAATATCATGAATAACAATATCTGAGCTATTAAATTAATTCGTCGTCGAGAATTGAATAGTATAACATACGAAGATCTTTTATCCATACCGAATCCAAGATGGGATTCCCGAACCAATCAAAAATTCCTTTATTTATCCTTCTTTTCTGTTCTTTCTTTTCTATAACCTACCTTAGGTCTTCCGGGTAGAACCATCAAATGAAGTATCCTCGTCCGTTTCCATTAACTACAAAACCCCAACAAACAATACAAGCGAAGTGGAAAAAGAGAGGAACTAGGTTGTAAATTTGAATGATCCGATTTTCTTTGGAAGACAAAGAAGTATGAGAAAGATGAGTCACGGGAGAAAAGATGAAATATTCTATCAACTTCACTATTTTAGTTATTTTCATTTTAGTTTAGGGTTTGTTCTTTTTTCGACAGAATCGAATCCTGAAAAAAAGAGGGGAAACCCCTTCGGAATGAAATTATGCTCTCTGTCCCTTCTTTCATTTCACATAAAATGAAGAGGTGAATTGGTGTACTTATTGGATCCGTCGGGACTGACGGGGCTCGAACCCGCAACGTCCGCCTTGACAGGGCGGTGCTCTTGCCTATTGAACTACAATCCCAGGGAAATAAGAAGAGATCTAGCAGAAAATTTGGATTCTTTTTTCTTCTCTCTTATCAGGTATTTCTTAAGAACAAGAGGGTTCTACCATCTGATAGTAGATTGGCGAATTGTTGGGCCGAGCTGGATTTGAACCAGCGTAGACATATTGTCAACGAATTTACAGTCCGTCCCCATTAACCACTCGGGCATCGACCCAACGCCTAATTAGACGTTCCATAATCAACTTCCTTTCGTCTCCCAGGCGGACTTGACAAATACATTTCACTTTTGATAAAATCCTATTCCTATGGTCTTGGTATACCCCTAGAGGGACTTGAACCCTCGTTTTCTCCGTGAAAGAGAGAGGTCGTAACCACTGGACCATAGGGGCACCAATGGACCATAGGGGCCTATGGCCACCTTTATTCATAAATAAACTAGAAATCATAGTTGCCGAGGGCCAGCCACCTTTAGGAAATCAAAAAGCACTACACAATACAAATACAATAGGGAATAAGGCCTAAGGCCACCTTAACTTAATATAAATCAGCCGAGGGACACCTTTACAAGATGAATAGGATATGAATCAAACCGAAAAACTCGTTAACTTTTCTGGGGGTTAATGGTAATCAAACTTTACCATTAAACTATACAATCTTTCAACTTTATTTCATTGGTCTTTCTCGTCTTTATCTCTCTCATTCAGAAAGAGTTCTGC